GCTCATTGAATAATCAGAAACGAATCTTCACTTCTACAACTCCAGATATTCAAAGAATTTTTGTACATTCTCTTCGAGATCAAACATAGTAATTGGAGTTTCATTCACATATTCTTTTTTTTTTTTTTTTTTAGTTATTGGGTGGGCTAATAAATACTAAAAAAAAAAATTAGAGGATTCATTGAGATTCTCAAATTTTGAAGATACTTTTTCGAATGAGCCGAGCCACTAGGATGAAACTAAAAGAGTTCCGCATTATGAACTATGTACCGCGCCCATCACTTAGATGGGCTATAGAAAGTAACATAGGAGGAAATGAAGAAATAGAATATGAAAAAAATATAGAAGGAAATGAAAGAGGATCATATTCTATTTGTACTGTATCTGAAATGAACTTTGGCTATTCCCATCCCTCAACTCCTCTAGACTATACTTTTTCTCTTTCAACTAACTAATTTAGCCTTTCGAATATGTATAAAGTATTAACGTTTTTTTTGAACAAAAGGAGACACAGTACGGACAAATAAAAAAACAAGAGGAAACAAAATGGAATTCTTTTGTATACTTTATATACATATGATTTGTATACTTTATATACATATGATATATATAAGGGGTATATCTCCGACATTTAGATGGATAAATATGTATCATGATTTATACTATTAATGAATATGTATGTCGACCCATATCAATTAATTTTTAGAATATATACTCATACAAATTACTCATGTGCCAGGAACCAGATTTGAACTGGTGACACGAGGATTTTCAGTCCTCTGCTCTACCAGCTGAGCTATCCCGACCATTCACGACGCATCATCCTCATTTTATTTTAATATAGGACTTGGGTCTATGTCAATTAGTCAATTAGAAAAACGAAAAAGTATTACAAAGTATTATACAGGATCTAATAGAATTTCTTGGATCTTCAAAAAAAAATTTTCAAAGTTTCAGTACAGTACAAGTAATGATATGTATTGTTAATTATTCAAATTTAATGGATTCCTTGCTCAAATCATTTGTACTGTACGCGTATCATATATATCACACACAAGTCTTGTGATAAGAAAAAAATTTTCGCTCAGATCCATTTGTGAAAGAAAAGAGTAGAATGAGAATGAATGATAAATATAACGAATTTTTATTTGAATCGCTAACAAAATGATAAAATGAAAATAAATAATTAGGGAGTCAACCGGGTCGTTTTGGGGATAGAGGGACTTGAACCCTCACGATTTCTAAAGTCGACGGATTTTCCTCTTACTATAAATTTCATTGTTGTCGATATTAACATGTATAATGGGACTCTATCTTTATTCTCGTCCGATTAATCAATTATTAAAAAGATCTATCAGACTACGGTGGAGTGAATGGTTTGATCAATGAATATTCGATTCTTTTTTCAATTTTTAATCGATTCACAACAAGTCTTTCATTTTTCATATAAATATAAAAAAATACAGATTTGGGTCGTCATTAATCATTTTGAGATAGTATTTCAGTACTATACGTATGTATATAGGTTTATCCTTCATCCTTTCTGAAGTTTCGATGGAAGGATTCCTTTACTAACACAATGCAGCCAACTCCATTTGTTAGAACAGCTTCCATTGAGTCTCTGCACCTATCCTTTTTTATTTTCGGTTTATGAAACCCTTGTTTATTTTCATAAAACAGGATTTGGCTCAGGATTGCCCATTTTTAATTCCAGGGTTTCTCTGAATTTGAAAGTTCTCACTTGGTAGGTTTCCATACCAAGGCTCAATCCAATTAAGTCCGTAGCGTCTACCAATTTCGCCATATCCCCTCTTTTTTTTGATGTGATTAAGATCGCATCATGATGCCGCCCCCCCTTTTTTCTTTCATTTCTATTATGCTGGACCGGTTGAATTCATTAGATACCGGTTCCTATATTGAAAAGTGTTTTCTACTATTTGATTTCTTGTATATTTTCTTTCATCTCTATCGGAGACCCGTATTTGGTCCAATCAGAAATGATTCTATCATTTCTATATCATCAATTCAATATAGATCGCATAACATATATATTATAGTATAATATATATTTATTATACTTATATATGCCCCTATTTCTACCGTTTTTAGCGTGCAATTTAAAATACTTGAACGGTCGATTCTTTTTTTTTTTTTCGTCTTAGCTTTCACCTTTCCGAATGAAACCAGAGGAGTGTTTCATTATGATCTGGATTGCACTTTTATCTTTCATGTTATTCTTAGGGCAGGCCTTCTATAACATTATAACATAACAAAAAAACGAAAAGGAAGATTTGAGTATTATTAATTTAAAATTAAATTAATAGCCATAACTAAAACTAATAAAATGGCTATAACTAACCATTCCGTTAATTTAGAATTAGAAGAGAATTCAAAATAAAATTATTTATTAATTAAATATGAAATTATTTCGAATTATATATAATAAATAATAATATTATAAGATTGTAATATACAAAAAATATAGAAATAGAATAAGATTCTAAATTTAATTACATTACTTTAATTACATTACTTTACTCGATTTTATTTAAAATGAAATATTAAAATATATTTTCAAATTAAAGTTAAATGAAATATATATATTTCTATATATAAAATATATATGAAATATAATAAAATTATGTAATAAAAAATAGTAAACATAGAATAGTAAAAAAAATCTTACCATCTAATTAAGCTAATTAAGATATTTATTATTGATAAACATATATTTGAGAAATAGATCAAAATTTTATATCGCGATATTTAATAATATCGCTATATTAATAGGTATGTTCTATAATATTCAAATATCCAATATGTTTGGAAATTATAAAATTCTATTTTCTATTCTTCCTTATTTTTGATATTTCTATTTTTCTATATATCATATTTCTTATGAAATAGCTAAGAATGAACAGTTAATATCTCAGTAGTTTACTAAATTAGTATACGTGTACAATTTATGTTATGTGAGCCCGCTTAGCTCAGAGGTTAGAGCATCGCATTTGTAATGCGATGGTCATCGGTTCGATTCCGATAGCCGGCTTTTCTCCGTTTGTTTGATTTTTTATTTTTTACATAATTGATAATGTGAAATCAAAGCGAAAAACTTCTTTCGCTTTTCCCAAGGGTCACCCTATCATCTCGTAGGAACTTCCAATTATGAATAAAAATGGGATTGGAGGAGTTCGGTCTCTGGAGAACAAATCAATCAAGAAAAGAACCCTGAATTTTTTTTATTATTATTTTAAATTCTTTTTATTTATATAATACAATTATTTATATACAATAAGGTCCGGATATTGATACAATTCCTCTAATTATTCTTTGTAATACAATACTTCAGTAAATTTCGATTAATTTATCATATTTTAGTTTAGTTTTAATTTTGTTTTATGAAATTTCATAAAAAATAAGGAGTCTTTATGTCACGTTACAGAGGGCCTCGTTTCAAAAAAATCCGTCGTCTGGGGGCTTTACCGGGACTAACTAGTAAAAAGCCTAGAGCCGGAAGCGATCTTAGAAACCAATCGCGCCCCGGAAAAAAATCTCAATATCGTATTCGTTTAGAAGAAAAACAAAAATTGCGCTTTCATTATGGTCTTACAGAACAACAATTACTTAAATACGTTCGTATCGCCGGAAAAGCCAAAGGATCAACAGGTCAGGTTTTACTACAATTACTTGAAATGCGTTTGGATAACATCCTTTTTCGATTGGGTATGGCTTCGACTATTCCTCAAGCCCGCCAATTAGTTAACCATAGACATATTTTAGTTAATGGTCGTATAGTAGATATACCAAGTTATCGCTGTAAACCCCGAGATATTATTACAGTGAGGGATGAGCAAAAATCTAGGGCTCTGATTCAAAATTATCTTGATTCATCCCCCCGCGAGGAGTTGCCAAACCATTTGACTCTTCACCCATTCCAATATGAAGGATTCGTCAATCAAATAATAGATAGTAAATGGGTCGGTTTGAAAATAAATGAATTGCTAGTTGTAGAATATTACTCTCGTCAGACTTAACCCCAACTAAAATAACAAGGGTTCGGACAATTTTGACCTCTCCATTTTGGCTTAAGTAAAGGGACCCGGGGTAAGTAAGGTAAGGGGTTTGATCTGGGGATTTTGATCTCATTCATGTATCATAGATCGGTAGGGGATTTTCATTCCTTGTCCGTTTTGCCCAGTATTTTTCGTACCACAGAAGATTTGGATTAGGAATACAGAATCGATATCAAAGAAAGGTCTAACTGTTGGAGTATACATTTTTATTTGATGCATTGCAGTCAGTAACATTGGTGAATTAGGTGAAGAGTACGGAAAGAGAGGGATTCGAACCCTCGGTAAACAAAAGTCTACATAGCAGTTCCAATGCTACGCCTTGAACCACTCGGCCACCTCTCCTACATAATGATTATGGCCAAAAAACCGAGTTAATAGTGAGTCATTCATATTATTTTGGATAGGTATCTACATTGAATTAAAATTATTAAAAAATTGAACTCTAAAAATAGAAAACTTTTCATCAAAGACAAATCCTTCCGCATAAATCTTTTTTGTGAAAAATTGTAAAATAAAGATATATCTATTCATGTTTGCGAAGATGGGGTTTCCGCCCTTTCTAATATTTATACCGGATTTAATCTCTCAATTGAAACGAATTCAACGATTGATCCATTTTTTTAGACTGTGTTTAATGGATATCTTTAGATCATTATTCAATTTTCATAAAAATTCTAAAATGCCTTTCCAGTTTTAGATTTTTCAACAACAACTCCTTACTCCAACTTCTTAACCCATAGATTGATTTCAAATTCATGAACCGTCCCCCGGATTTTTTTTTTATTGATTCCTGTCAAAACGAAACAATTTGAGTATGAGTAAAAGGTCTTCCTTTTTATTTTAATGAATCCGTTTTTATGTTATTTCGTACTGTACAATTCCTTTGTTTGTGGGATCATTTTCTCACGAAATGAAATAAAAATAAAT